GTTCTTCAAAAGAAATAGTTTCATTTTTGTAATTTTCTAATTGTTTCAAAGTTGCATAAGTTGAATTAATCAAATTCAACTTTTCTCGTTCTATCTCAGAGTATCCATTCACTCGAAACTGATCTGCTTCCAGATCAACTTTCCGTAAATAATACTTGGCTTTTTCCAACGGTTCGATAGCCTCTTCGCGTATTTTATCTGAATTTCGAATAGTATTCAAAATCCTCTGTTTTCGATTATCTAATAAATCATTTAATAAAAGTGGACTATCTTTTTTTCTATTCATTTCAAAAACTTCCATAATCCCCTCCCGAACCAAACATGAATCTTTCAATTCATTTGGCTCTCATGCTCAATTACTTAATGGAGAATTCCCAGATTTTTTTATTTATAATGAGCCTATCCCTTTTTATCTTCTGTTCATATTAAAAAAAAATATCGAAACTGATTACTCCTCCTAGAATATTTAAAGGACTCTTCTGAAAAATATGTAATTATCAGCAAAGTTGTTTCTTTTTTTTTCTTCAAATCCAAAAATACCTATTATTTTATACTTTTATACAGATATACATTAGGTCATTGATCCAACAGTGTATCAAATAAAACAAATAAGGAGTTGACATACCTCTTAGTTTCCAATTTTATACAATATTCCAAATTCCAATAAGCGGTTTTATCGACATGAGTGTTCTATATCGAACAAAATTCCAACTATTCGTTTTGAAACCATTTATGTATTAACATAATAGTAGAAAAAATACTATATAGGAATAGGAAAGAGTACTCTGCCGCATCTGCACTTCAAATAGCTTAGCTTTAACCATGTTAATAGTTTCAGCTTATTGTATTGATTGATAGAGAATCGAAGCAAAGTCAATTTATCAATAAATCACGAAATGCTATGGTTCTTCCATATTCTATTTTTCTACTATTTATCAATTTATTCAGAAGTAATTCGCGAGATCATGCACCTTTCTTTCCTAATTATAATGTGCAGCTGGTTGAATACAGCCTATTCTTGAAATAAACAACTCGCACACACTCTCTTTCCAAAAAAAATCAATACACCAAACACTACACTTAGATTTATTGGATTTGTTGCTAAAATATCGGTATTAAACCCAAAACCCCCGGCAAATGGCCAGTGACTTAAAGAAACGAACAAATTGCTTATATTTTTCATATGATCTCCTTACTCTTACTAGATAAACTAAAAAAATCAAAAGAGTTCTTTTTGTCTAACCTTCACTTTTTATTTAATATTTCGTTTTTATGTCTAAATAAAAATGATACTTCTAAAAAAAGTTTCCGTTGGACTAAGAACGGGAGGGACAAAAGCGAGTTGGTATGAAAATTTTACATCCTCAAAATTGGTTCGTTTTTTTATCAACGAATAAAGAATAAAATATGGGGGTGATATTTTGACATAATTCAAATTAGATTTGTAGTTTTTTATATTTCTAGTATTAAACAAAAGGATTCGCAAATAAAAGCGCTAATGCTACAACCAATCCATAAATTGTTAAAGCTTCCATAAAAGCCAGACTAAGTAATAAAGTACCTCGTATCTTCCCCTCCGCTTCGGGCTGTCTTGCGATCCCCTCTACAGCTTGGCCCGCAGCGGTACCTTGACCCACTCCGGGTCCAATAGAAGAAAGCCCTACAGCCAATCCAGCAGCAATAACGGAAGCGGCAGAAATCAGTGGATTCATGAAAAATTCCTCGCAAAAAAAAATAGTTAATGATACATATACATACAATCAACTTGAAGTAACTAAGAACTTCCGAATTGAAGAAATAAGAAATAGTATTGCATCATCAGAACTATTTTGATATTTACTTTTTCGTTTCTATCCACGTTGCTTTTTTTGTGAATTTATATGACTTTCGAACCACTCTCTAAATCTTATATATTTTTCTTAATTTAATCCTTTTAGTCATTCAATTCACAATTACAGACAAAAAGGAAAGATTTCTAATTTTCTAATGAAGTACCCGTAGAAATAAAAATTCACATTAATTTCAGTATTCGGTAGTAGGGTAATTTATATATGAATATATAGTCAAGACTTACTATCACATATACATTACATACATTTTTTCCATAATAGAAACCTACCCTTTATATCTTAGATTTAATCGGATTTTCAAAGAATTCGAATTCTTTATTTTATTTATAAATCTCTAATGATGGCCCTCTAGTGATTCGCCTATATAAGTCGCAGCTAAAGTTGCAAAAATAAGAGCTTGAATACCACTTGTAAATAATCCAAGGAACATAACAGGTATAGGAATCACTGAAGGTACTAAAGAAACAAGAACAACAACTACTAATTCATCAGCTAATATATTGCCAAAAAGTCTAAAACTAAGTGATAGGGGTTTTGTGAAATCTTCTAAAATATTAATAGGTAAAAGGATTATAGTTGGCTGAATGTATTTACTGAAATAACCCAATCCTTTTTTTGTAAGACCCGCATAGAAATATGCCAATGAGGTGAGTAAAGCTAAAGCAACAGTAGTATTTATATCATTCGTGGGCGCAGCTAACTCTCCATGAGGTAACTGTATTATTTTCCAAGGTAAAAGAGCCCCCGACCAATTCGAAACAAAAATAAATAGAAACATCGTTCCAATAAAGGGAACCCAAGGACCATATCCTTCTCCAATCTGAGTTTTACTCACGTCTCGAATAAATTCAAGGATATATTCGAAAAAATTCTGATCGGCAGTGGGAATGGTTTGTGGATTTCGAACAGCTAAAGTGGCTGAACCTAATAAGATAGCAATGACAACCCAAGAAGTAATAAGTACTTGAGCATGGACTTGAAAACCTACTATTTGCCAATAGAAATGTTGGCCTACTTCCACATCGGATATATTGTATAACCCCTTTTTTAGTAGGGTATTGGTGAAACATAATAGAACATCCATATTGACCTCGTCTAAAAATGAAACTTTAAAAAGAATTATTTTGATTCAACTGCCTCTTTTCTTAACTTGACTATAATGAATCATATATTCTGGTTATTTTTGCGATTCAAGATATAGTAATTGATTCATAGTATGGGGTTCTGAAGTTCTTTATCTTACTATATTTATTTTTTCTATATTTTTAGTTTAATTTTTATAGATCTTATATATCTATTATTAGTATATATGAGTATACTAATATATACTCATAGACTCAAGGATTTCGTATAAAGCTAAAACGACCTTCACAAATTGCGAATACTAATTTGTTAAGAACTAATCGGATTGAAGCTGTAGTATCATCATTTGACGGAATCGAAATATCCGCGAGATCCGGGTCACAATTTGTATCGATAAAACAAATCGTTGGAATTCCCAAAGCAATACATTCTCGAAGAGCCGTATATTCTTCTTGCTGATCAACGATGATTACAATATCAGGCAACCCCTCCATATATTTAATTCCACCCATATAGGTTTGTAAATGAAATAATTGTCGCTTCAACACAGCCGCATCCCTTTTTGGAAGGTGTTCGAGTTTCCCCATCTTTTGTTCCGCTCTCAAATTCCTGAACCTATGAAGTCTCATTTCTGTAGTGTACCAATTCGTTAACATCCCACCGAGCCATTTTTTATTAACATAATGACACTGAGCCCGTATTGCAGCCCATGCTACTGAATTAGCTACTTTATTCTTTGTACCAACAATTAAAAATTGTTTTTCTCTACTTGCTGCCTCAAAAACCAAATCACAAGCTTTTGATAAAAACCGAGCAGTTATAGTAAGATTTGGAATATGAATACCGTTGCGCTTTCCAGAGATATAAGGTGCCATTCTAGGATTCCATTTTCTTGTACCATGACCAAAATGAACTCCTGACTCCATCATCTCTTCCAAATTGATGTTCCAATACCTTCTTGTCATTTCTCCTCACACTTCCTCTTTTTTTTTTTATTTTTTTTTTCAAAAAAAAAGAGACGAAGGACTATAAATAAAGTTGTTCCGACGGAACCTTATCTTCTACCAAAAATTAACTGTTGATTAATTCGTTTCTATTGGAACTGGCACAATTCGCAGAATTAGAAGGAAAAATATGTTCTTATTTTAAGAATCCTTAAATCCTATAAAATAATTGTTCTAATATATCTTCTGAGAATCGTTTAAAATGGAAGAATCCAAAAATCTTCTGTGGTAGAACAAAATATCTCCCATTTCCCCCCCGAATAGATTTGTTTTTGCAGGTTCTAAAGGAATGTTGTTATCTTGCCTTGAATGGTGCGCAAATCCTTTAAATCCAGTCCCAGCGGGTATCATACTCCCCAGAACAACATTTTCTTTCAACCCTTTCAACCAATCGATACGACCCCGGAGAGAGGCTTTTGCTAAAACTCGAGCGGTTTCTTGAAAACTCGCTTCGGATATAAAACTTTGAGTGTTCAAAGCTGTTCTCGTTATTCCCAATAATATAACTTGATAACAAATGGCTTCTTCAAAAGCACGCCCCGTTCGCTTCGCTCGTAACAATCCAATCAACTCTCCAGGTAAAAAAATATTAGACATTCCATCTTCGGATACCAACACTTTTGATGTTATTTGATGTACAATCATCTCTATATGTTTATTATGAATTTGAACCCCCTGAGATCGATAAATTTCTTGGATCTTATGAACCAAAGAAATACGACTTTGTACTCTAGTTAGCTCAGCACCAATCAAGAAACCCCAAGGAATGCCAAGAATTCTTGTTATACGTTCGTTCCAACCCTTAACCCGCCTTTCCAGATTCATTGATATTGAATCAACCGAACGCACTTCTAAGACCTGTTCCACCTTTTGAAGACCCTGTGTTATATCACCAGATTTGGATTTTTCATATATAAATGTAACTAATGTATCTCCTTCGTAAAAGATTTCCCCATAATGGCCATGAACAGTTGCGCCGGGAGTGGCTAAATAAGGCTGAGCTGCTCTTATTACTACAGAACTAATTTGAACAATTAAGACTTGGCCGGATTTTTTGTGTGGCACATTTTTTGTTATACATACATTGTCACAAATAAACTGTCCAAGACTCATTATTGTGGATGTCTCCTCACAATAATTATAGTGAAGAAAATACCAATTTAAATGTAATAGATTCCAAATTCTGTTACTGCATATACCGATCTTATTATTATAATTATAAATTATTCCATTTTCATCTATGAAATAAAATTTAAGTACTTCAAAAATCTTTTTTAAATTGTCAAGTTGCAAATAGTTAGTTACCAAGATTTGATTATGAGTTATGAAATAGTAAAAAAAATCCAAATTCACAATTGGAAGGGCTGTTCCTACAGGGCCCAACGAATCAATTCTGGAATTCCTTTTAATGGATTTGTTTTTTATATTGTGATATTTTACACCGTTGAATAAACCGGTTCGAGAACAATCAGATGATGACAAAATTATCAAAGGTTTATATTCATTATTTCTATTCAATAATGAAAACGTACGAATAGTTCCTTGATTTTGGCTAAGCGATTCTTGAATCTTTCTTGTCTTGTAATAAAAGGGATTGATATTGATGCGATCTGATCTATTATCAGAAATAAATCTTGAACCTGGCGGATCATTTCTTTTTCCGGTATACGAAATAGGAGATTTCACTAAGTCAATTCTTAGAAAATCTCGCATTAAACCCTTTGCTCTTACTTCAACAAGGGAAGTATAGGCCTGTTCTATCGAAAATTCTTTTATGTCTTGGTTCCAATTGAATACTAAACACGTCCGAAATAATTGAATCCTTATGCCAGAAAATCCTCCAAAAATGGTGGGTTTACCCACGATAGAATTGACAACTTGAAGTTGAACATTATCCGCTTCCTGTAACACATCTTTCGGGAAGAGTGTTGTTAAACTTATACCCCCCGCTGTTTCAGATATGACTACAGGTCGAACCAAAACAAAATCCTTTTTCTTGGTAAGTGTAATCCGTTGGGCATAAACCCAATTTTTCAGTTTTTTTTTGAATTCCTTGGAATTTGTTTTTCCAGGTCTTGGTGATATCAAGATGGCACTATGGCGGAATAGCTTATCGGTTTTTACAGTATTGGTTTTTCCAGTAAAATAGATATCTCCAGAAAAAATTGTTAATTCAATTTTTTTTTTTTTTATCTCCACTCGTACCAATCCACATGCACTGCTTCTTCTATTTAAAGCGATTCGTGTACCTATTCCAATGATACTACTGTTTCGTACCATTATGGAAGAAGATCGAGGTAAGATATGTACTTCCTCTGGAATAAAAAATAGTTTCTTTTTTTTGTTTTTTCCTTTACTAATTTTTTTAACTCCTCGATACTCAATCAAATCCTCTTTTTTAACGATTGAATATGACTCTATAGTCTCATATTTATTAATTCCCGAATTATTTCTTTTGTATCTAGGATCATCGAAATATGCAAGAATTATTTTTTTTCTACGGAAAATAACATTTATGGATAATTCAATCACTATACCCGAATGGGATATTAGTTCTTTTTCTCGTTCTGGAATTGATTGAAATGGAATGCAAAATCTGTTTTTACGCCTCTTTGCCAATAGATCAGAATTTTTGGCGAGAATGAATGTATATAGGAGATTATAACGATCCGTGTAGATGATTCGATTAAGTTCTGAATAATCAGGAATGCTCTCTTCTTTTTTACCAGAAAAATGAAAACTAAAGAATTTGTGTCTCACTTGATCATTAATCACTGATAGGTTAGAAAAAAATTTTCGTTCGACAGAACGAGAATAAACCTTCATTTGATCTTGATCCTTGTGTAGCAGGACTGCTACGGTGGATCGGCGCGGAACTCCCGATAATATCCATAAATTACTTGTTTTTGGTAAGAGATGAACATTACTATATGTAAATTCAGGTGCATGGTACACATCGGTACTCCAATGCATTTCTCCCTCTAATTCAGAAGAAATATGTTTTCGAACCCTCTCTTTTAAATTCAAAGTGGATATTCCCGAATGAATCTCAGCAATCGCTTGTTCCGATTTTACATATTGATCATTTTGAACTAAAAGAAAGCTTTTTGGTGGAACCTTCACGTTATGTATAAAATCGACACTCTCAATAATTACATACAAATCGATATAACATAGAAAAGCAGGGTGTCCGCGACGTGTACGTGTGGGATGAACCAAATACTCATTGAATTTTATTTTTCCATTAGAGGGGGCCCGTACATGTCCTGCAGTCCCCCCTGTGAATACTCCACCGGTATGAAAAGTTCTTAATGTCAGTTGAGTACCCGGTTCTCCAATAGATTGACCCGCAATAATACCTACAGCTTCTCCTAATTCGACGAGGTCGCCATGAGTCGGACTCCGACCATAACATAATCGACAGATCCAAGATGTACCTCTACACGTAAAGGGGGTTCGAATAGATATTGGTTGTCCTCGAAAGGTTCTTAATCGATTAGCAAGTCCAATTCCAATATCGTGATTACGGGCGGCAATACATCGAGAACCCGTATATATATCATCTGCTAATACACGACCAATTAATGTTTGGCTAAAAATTCTTTCCAGCAGCATCCCTTTTCGAGGACTCACAGAAATACTTTGTATAGTTCCGCAATCCGTTCTACGTACAACAATGTGTTGAACTACTTCAACAAGTCTGCGTGTGAGATATCCAGCATCTGATGTTCGTACAGCAGTATCGACAACTCCTTTGCGAGCTCCGTAGCAAGAAATAATATATTCTGTTAAGGAAAGGCCTTCGCATAAATTGCTTTGAATGGGTAAATCAATCATTTGTCCTTGGGGATCCGACATTAATCCTCTCATACCGACTAATTGATGTACCTGAGATGCATTTCCTCTAGCTCCCGAAAAAGACATTAAATGGACGGGATTAAGGGGATCAGTCATCCTAAAATTAGGATTCATTTCTTGTCGCAAATATTCACTTGTAATAGACCATATCTCAATAGATTGACGTAATTTTTCTACCGCGTGTATACTTCCATCATGGTAGTGTTTTTCCAAAATGAAACTTTGTTTTTCAGCATCTTGGATTAGCCATCCTTTCGTGGGAACTGTTAAAAGATCATCAATTCCTAATGAAATAGATGTAGCAGTGGCTTGCTGAAAACCCAGAGTTTTTACTTGATCCAAGATGTGTGATGTATATGCCATTCCGAAGTGATTCAGTAATCCGTTAATAAGTCGTTTCATGGAAGTTCCATCTATTATTTTATTGTGAAAGACCAAATTGACCCCTTCTGCCATAAGTACCTCTATATTCTGCTGAGTAGGATTCAACAATGGGTTTAAGTCGGTGATTCAAAAACTTCCTTTTATCGATCGTGATTCACGTGGAAGGGGAGGAACTATGATACTAGTTGAACCATTGAGACATGAACTTTCATCGGTATCTATAATCTATAGAATTACTTAGATTAAGTAACATATGATTAGGTACCCTATGAGCAGGCCCGAGAAAATCCTTGTATGGCCTCTTCGATTTCTCTATAAAGGGAAATATGACCAATCGTAGTTCGAATGTATATACAACGAATTTCTTTTTTTACACTTCTTACTTTTAGATAGTGTTCGTAAATTTCATGATAAGTACCCAAGGATTCATAATGAACTTCGATAGGAGCTTCTCTTGAAGCAATAAAGTGTTGATCTAGTCGCCACCGAAGCCACAAAAGACTATCTATATCTAAATTGCTTATTTTCTGCCGAGAGGTTCCAATTGCATCATAAGAATTAGAAAAAGAGTATTTTTTTGTATATTTAGTATCATGATTATTATCAACTCTTTCATTTTGAGAGTTATAGTTTTTAAAATTCCACGGGTTATACCGATTTGCACAAATAGTTCGACTATTTCTGATCGTTAATAAATAGAGTCCAATAAGCATATCTTGAGTTGGCACAGAAATGGGATCTCCAATAGCTGGAGACAAGAGATTCATATGAGAAAACATAAGGAAACGAGCCTCCGCTTGAGCCTCCAAAGATAAAGGCGCATGAACAGCCATTTGATCTCCATCAAAATCTGCATTGAATCCCTTACAAACTAATGGGTGTAAACAAATAGCGCGTCCTTCCACTAAAATGGGTTGGAATGCCTGTATGCCTAATCTATGCAGAGTAGGTGCTCTATTCAGCAATACAGGATGCCCTTGCATAACTTCCTGAAGTATTTCCCATACAATGGGTTCTTTGTCCCGAATTTTACTCTTCGCAACTCCTATGTTCGGAGCAAGATGTTGTTTAATTAGACCGCGAATTACAAATATCTGGAAAAGCTCTATTGCTATTTCGCGAGGTAATCCACATTGATGTAATGAAAGTGATGGACCTACGATAATAACGGAACGTCCTGAATAATCGACTCGTTTGCCAAGCAAAGTCTCACGAAATCTTCCCTCTTTTCCTTCAATTACACCGGAAAACGACTTATAAATTTTATTATGACCATCCCTCATTGGTTGTCCACGAATTCCATTATCAAGAAGTGTATCCACGGCTTCTTGTATCAATTTCTCCTGACACATTACTAATTCCCCCGGAGTAGACCTACTTGTTATTAATAGGTCATTAAGAGTATTATTCCGATATATAACTCTTCTATATAGTTCATTAATATCCGAACTCATTAGTTTACCTCCATCTATTTGAATGATCGGTCTTAGTTCGGGGGGAAGAACTGGTAATAGACACAAAATCATCCATTCTGGTTCGATATTTGTTCGAAGAAAATATTTAGCTAATTCCATGCGTCTAACCAAAAAATCCTTTCTTCTTCCAACCTTTCGATCTTCCCATTCATTACCTGTGGACCCCTCTTCCCCTAATTCTTTCCATTCAACAAATGAATAATCTATCATAATTCGCAAATCCAGATCGGCTAATTGTTCTCGGATAGCTCTTGCTCCAGTAGAGATTTCGCGATTTCGAAATGTATCGAAGCCTTTGGTAGTAAAAAAAAGGGGGATGCTATATTTCCAAGATTGAATTTCATATTCGAATGAACCTCGTAATCGTAAGAAAGTCGGTTTTTTAATTATAGACCTAGCAAAAGAAAAATTGGGATAGGATACTATAGGATCTACCCCCCCCTCAAAACCGGACGTGAAAGTTTCCTCTCATCCGGCTCAAGTAGTTATACCAAATATAGAAAGTGATTTTCTTCGCTTTCAAATTATAAAAAACCTTAAAAATCTACTTCTTACTCAAGTTTCAAGAGAAAACCATTTCGTTAATTAATTTTTCATTGACTTTTTTTACTTAGTTTAGAGTTTCGAACTTATATTTTCTGAATTCTTTATTCAAAAATTCAAAAGTACGACATAAATAAAATGTGAAATTCTTGAGTATTCTACTTCCCTTCGAATCATGAATCCGCTTTAATTAAAGGAGTGTCATCGAATTCAAAAAGGATTTACTTGTTTATATATCGTTCTATTCGATCTTTTAGGTCCCAATATTTTAATTTTACTTCGACGATTATGCTACGATGTCCTTCAAGCCTATACGCGATAGTATAGGCTCTTATAACCATGATAAATTTGCTTACTCGAACATAAAATAAACATAATTTTTTTGTGGAATTAACCACTTTCTTTCTTTTAAATTCTAATATTAAAAAAACATAAAGAAGTTTTGTTTTCACGAAGTACAACTGGAGATTCCTATTTTTTTGGATTTGTTACAGAATCAACCATAGATCAATCCCCTTTTTTGGAGTATTGAATAATCCAAAATTATGAGCTTTATATTAGTTCTCCCCAAAAAGCATGTCAGAATTGGGGCATCCCAAGTGGATTGAGTGGGATGACAGTTTCTCATTTCGAATCTGTAAAATCTAGATTTCGATCAAATCACACATCGCAGTATACTAAACCTTCTAATTCTTTAATAGGTTTATCTAAAAGATTCGCAATATAACTAGGAAGACGTTTCAAATACCACACATGAGTTACTGGGCAGGCCAGTTTGATGTAGCCCATTTGATATCGTCGTATTCTAGAATCCACAAATTCGACTCCACATTTTTGACAAAATTTTTGGTTTTCTTTTTCATCTTCGATTATTCGAAAATTTCCACAAGCACAAATTCCGCTTTTTATAGGCCCAAAGATTCTTTCACAAAATAATCCATCTTTTTCCGGTTTATTAGTTTTATAATGAAAAGTATGTGGTTTTGTCACCTCTCCAACTCTCTCTCCGTTCGATAAGATTTTATTAGCCCAAGCACTTATTTGTTGAGGAGAAACCGAGCCAACTCGGAGTTGTTGATGTTTATAACGATCGATCATAGAAGAAAAATTAAAATGCATTCCGATTAAACTTCCTTCCTAATAATCCGGAAGTTTTTTTCAGATACAAGGAAATGATTCAGTTCCAGAGCTAAGGATCGTAGTTCTCGAACAAGTAATCGAAAAGATTCTGGAGCATCCTCAGGATTAGATATTGTTCTTCCAAGGATGGTAGTACCAAGTGCCTCCTGCCGAGCTCTAATATGATCCGATTTATAAGTAAGCATCTCTTGTAAAATATGAGCAACCCCCAATCCTTCTAGAGCCCAAACCTCCATTTCTCCTACCCGTTGTCCCCCCCGCTTAGCCCTTCCTCTAAGGGGTTGTTGTGTAACAAGTGCGTAATGTCCACTGGAACGTCCATGTATTTTATCATCAACTTGATGAATTAATTTTAAAATATAAGGATTTCCTATGATAACAGGTTGTTCAAAAGAATCCCCTGTTCTTCCATCAAGTATTCGACTTTTTCCCGGATACTCGGGTTCAAATACCCATGGATTTACCCTTTGCCTACTGGCTTCATATAATTCAGAAAACACAAGTTTTCTTGAAGCATCTTGTTCATATCTCTCATCAAAAGCTCCTATGCGATAATGTCTATCTAGCAGACTTCCTGCTAACCCGAGTGAACATTCAAATATTTGTCCTACATTCATTCGTGAAGGTACCCCTAACGGGTTGAAGACCATATCAACAGGTCTTCCATCTTGCAAATAAGGCATATCTTGTCTCGGTAAAATTTTGGAAATGATACCTTTATTTCCATGCCTTCCGGCCACTTTATCGCCGACTTTTATTTCGCGTTTCTGTAAAATATATACACAAATTGTTTCTGGATTATAATTAGAACCTCTCTTTCTCCAGCCCCATCTCACATCAATAACTCGACCTCTACCACCTGTAGGTAGTTTTAGACAAGTTTCTTTTGAGGTGGAAACTTGAATGCCAAGTATAGTGCGTAATAATTTATCTTCTGGGGCATACAACAATTCTTTCGCCACCTGAGGCGTTAATTTACCTACTAAAATATCGCCCGCCTCTACCCAAGATCCCAGCATCACAATTCCCTTTTTGTCTAAATTTCGAAGTAAATGAGATTCTAAATGCGGTATTTTAGTAGTGATCTTTTCGGGACCTTGTCTTGTCACATGAGTTTTAATTTCATATTTCTGTATGTGAAAAGACGTATAAATATCTTCATA